GTTTTTTTTTATTCGAAACGCCTCGTGATCTTCAACCAATTATGTGCTTCAATATAATTACCTGGAGTAAGCGCTATAGCTTGTTTCCAATACTCAGCAGCTTGATCGGACCAAGCCTCCGCAATTTCAGAATCACCCTGCAGAATGGCCTGTTCTCCCCGGTTGGGATAGGTGGGTCAATTCCTTCCCTTAGAACCGTACTTGAGAGTTTCCTACCTCATACGGCTCAACAATCAATTCTTTTTGCGGTCTCCTTTGAATTTACCCTATGCTAACTGAATTAGATTTATGATAAATCTATCCCATTTTTCTTGGGTTAACCAGAAGAAGTTAATTACATAAGTTTCAAATTCTAATTTTGATCAATAATTAATTAGTTTTAGCTTTTCTCCCACCTTCAGAAAAATGAAGCATAGATATCCCCTATATCGTTATAATTTTCTGAAAGGTAACTATCTCGGTTTCATATATGAAATTTATTTATATAGAATCTTTGAAAAAGACTTTCTTCCATAAGAAAAAAGAACTTACTATCTTTGGGATCTGATGCTACACCGCTGCTCAATACTTTAGTGGATCGACTCTATTACATAAGTTGATTCCTAACTTTATATCCCATATCGTGACATAAGTAAGCAGTTCTTAATTGTATCGAACCCAAAAGCTCGCTAATTGATCTTTACGGTGCTTTCTTTATCAATTCGATCCTTTATCCATAGAGTATAATATGTAGGCCGTACTTATTTTCTTCCTTTTTTTTGTTATCATGAAGTTTCTTTCCTTGCTACAGCTGATAAAAATCGTTGCTTTGGACGATGCATATGTAGAAAGCCTATTTTTTTCTAGTATTGATTAGCCAATTTGATCTTTTTTTCCTTCTTTCTATAGTGGAGATAGTCGCACGTAATGACAGATCACGGCCATATTATTAAAAGCTTGTGGTAAGAATGGGTTTCGTTCTAGTGCCCGGAAATAATATTCCAAAGCCTTTGTATGCTCCCCGTTGCTTGTGTGTATAAGGCCTATGTTATAGAGTATATAACTTCGATCATAGGGATCAATTTCTGGTCGCGTAGCTTCATAATAATTCTGTAAAGCTTCCGCATAATTTCCTTCGGATTGAGCCGACATCCGTTACGGTCGTTCATTTTATTCAAAAAATCTCCGCTCCAGAACCGTACGTGAGATTTTCATCTCATACGGCTCCTCCCTTCTGTGCATAGTACTAAGGGGAATAATCCATGGAATCCAAAATTCCCTATTCTTATTATGAACTGACAGGAGCTGGTATTTTTACAAGAAATCTCTAGCCAGCCTTCCCGCAAGAGGTTTTTTTTCTTAACACCAATCATATTAGTGCTAGATAGACATGGTAACTCCAACGATTTCTTTGTCCTCAACGCCTACTATTTCCAGGAATTAGTCACTTCAACGATCTTTGATGGTTATACGGGTATCCAAAGTACGAACGAGATGGATGTTTGTTGTCCCAACCATTCTTGTTAGGCTCGATACCGATAAGGAAAAGAGCAATTTATAACAAAATAACAAAGTTTTCGTGTTGTTGATTCCTAGTGTAGTGCTTCTTCCCCTATGCCGCCTATTGGTACTATTGGAGTAGGATTGCCCCGCAATACAGAACCTATAGGTGTAACCTTTTGTTCAATACTAAAATCGATATTTAAAGTAAATTAAAGTATCTGAGGCTGAATCAATCGAGGATACACGACAGAAGGAATTGTTCTATCTCCAAACTTTACCTTCACTAAGCGTAACTTTATTTCAAAAATTGGGTTCTTTCTATTCCGAACCACGTCTTTTCTCGTAAGAATGAAATGAGGGCTAAAAAAAAAAAAAAACAAGAAAAAAGAATCAAATCACACCATCTCTATAATAGGTAAATGCCTTTTTTTCTCCTGAAGTTGTCGGAATTATTCGTAATAAAATATTGGCTATAATCGAAGAGGTCTTATCAATAAAATTTACATTTATCCGAGATCTAGGCATAATTAGCAATCCATTCTATAATTCTTCTCATTACCCCCTCGGCTCGGGGAAAATGATCCCACAAACAAAGGAACTGTACATTACAGAATAACATAAAAAAATAAAAATTCTAACTAAAAAGATATGTACCTTCCGCTCAAATTGTATTCTTTTCGGACAAAGAGAGATAGGAGACTTTTGAATCAGATTGAATTTCATATAAATTTCGTAGTATACAAATGAGCAGAACTATTACTATTTCATCTAAGTTGAATAACCAAGGACTTTATTTTACTATGGATTCTTATAACTCGAGAAATTTTGATTTGGTTATGATCCAAGGAGGAAAGAAAAGGGATGGAATAATCATTATACCGTTGAAATAATCCATAGTACGATTCATGAATTTGTAATAGATCTATGGGATAGATGATAAGGGGATAAATGATAAGAGAAGTTGTTGTTGATAAATATGAAATTGGAAAAGAATTTTTTATTCCTATAGAACCTCGGTTGTGCCCGTACTGCAATAAAATAATATGAGTAACTCGCTATTCACTCGGTTTCTGGTCAATAATAAGATTATGTAGGAAAGATGGCCGAGTGGTTCAAGGCGTAGCATTGGAACTGCTATGTAGGCTTTTTGTTTACCGAGGGTTCGAATCCCTCTCTTTCCGTTTCTGTTAATTCACCAACGTTACCGACCACAATATATCAAATCAAATAACAATTCATATCATTATTCCAATAGTTTTTTTGATAAAAAACCTCTATTCCTAATTACATTACTGCGATACGGGAGCGATTTATGATACGTGAATGAGAAAAATGCGGATCAAGGCCCTTAGATCTATTTACTTTTTCGTTGAAAAAGGGGGGACATAATTGTCTGAACCCCCTTTCTTTGTTATGTTCGTTAGGTTCAAGTCTGTCGGGAATAATATTCTACGACTAACAACTCATTTATTTTTAACCCGATCCATTTACTATCTATTATTTGATTTACTAATCCTTTATATTGGAATGAGTCAATAGTCAAATGATTTGGTAGTTCCTCGTGAGGGGACGAAGCAATATAATTTTGAATCAGAGCTTTCGATCTTTGTTTATCCTTCGTAGTAATAATATCTCGGGGTTTGCAACGATAACTTGGTATATCCACTATACGACCATTAACTAAAATATGTCTATGGTTAACTAATTGTCTGGCTCCAGGAATGGTCGAAGCCATACCCAATCGAAAAAGGATGTTATCCAAACGCATCTCAAGTAGTTGTAGTAAAACCTGGCCTGTTGACCCTTTGGCTTTTCCGGCGATATGCACATATCTAAGTAATTGTCGCTCTGTCAGACCATAATGAAAACGCAATTTCTGTTTTTCTTCTAGACGAATACGATATTGCGATCTTTTCACGGAACGCAATGGGTTTTTAAGATCACTTCCGGATCTAGGTCTTTTACTAGTTAATCCCGGTAAAGCCCCCAGACGGCGTATCTTTTTGAAATGAGGTCCTCGGTAACGAGACATAAAGACTCCTTTTTATTTTATTGAAATTTCATTTTACAGAAGAAATCGAAATTAAGACTGAACTAAAGGATAAACAAAGCAAAGCTAAATCTACTGAAGTATTACAAAGTAGAATGAAATGAATTGTGTCAATATCCGGATTTTTTGTATATATTTTGTATATATAAGAAATTAAGACTCTGCTTTATGATTTGTTCTATATAGATCTAATTGCTCTAATCAACTTTTTATTCCTAGTTACAAGTTACCACGACATAATAGATTAGTGACTCAACGTTTGGGGAAAGGGAGAGGAGAGATTATCAATCATGGAAAAAATCGATAGAGAAAAAAGCCGGCTATCGGAATCGAACCGATGACCATCGCATTACAAATGCGATGCTCTAACCCCTGAGCTAAGCGGGCTCACATAACAGAAATAGAAATAATGTATAGGGATTCAAGAAAGGATTTTGGCTATTAGTTATGAATTTAATATGAACTATTATTTAATACGAACTATTACTATTTATTACTATTCTAGTTCATAATTCTTTCCATAGTTACAAATAATATATAATATATAACTAGAATATGACTAAATAGAAATAGAATTCTCTATCTCTAATAATGTAATGGAAATATCTGACTAGTTAGAATTTTCATTACATTATTATACATCAATTTATTTTCATATTTAAAATTTACATAAAAATTTACATACATTATTTTTCTACTTTTACATTATATTACATTATATTATATACATTATACTATATTAAACATTATACTATTATATACATTATACTATATTAACATTATAATTTAGAATATATTAATATAATATATTTAGAAATAGAATATATTTCTATTCTATTTCTAAAATATATAGAAATAGAAAATATATAGAAATTTTCTTTTTATGATAATATTTATGATAATATAATATTTATGATAATAAGATAAGATTTTTTATATTTTTATTTTGAGAATAGTTATAACAAATTATGTTAATAATATTATAGATATTATAGCAGATAGGTCCTAAGAAAGATACAACAATCAAAATTCTAATCAGACATTCCTCTTATTTTGTTCGAAAAAATAAGGGATAGGACGAAAAAAAAAAAAAAAAAGAAGAAAGAATATCGACCCTTCCAGTATTCCAAATCGCGCTGTAAAAACAAAAGGGAAGGGAGACATATATATATGTGGGATATATCTATCTATATTGAATTGCGGATATATCAATGATAGAATCATTTCTGATTGAAACAAATATGGTTCATACAATAGAGCTGAAACGAGAGGATATCCAACAAAAGAAAATAGGAGTATAAGTATACACTATTTCGCTATGGGAATCATTATATAATATAATGAATTCAGCGGTTCCAAGATAAATGAAAGAGGTGAGTGGAATTACAACTGGATCTTTGTCTAAAAGGGGGATATGGCGAAATTGGTAGACGCTACGGACTTGATTGGATTGAGCCTTAGTATGGAA